GATAAGATGCCTGAAAAAGGATTATTTTGATAGAATAAATTATACAATTATTGTTCTTATTATAAATACAAGAATTAAACTTTTCTTTAAATATCAAAAATTTATGTGCTTCATACACTAATTTATAAAAAGATAAGCTAATTTAAGCTATTAGGTTCATACCCTAAATATAGAGGTAAAACCCTCTTCTTTTTAATTATTATAAATTCAACAAAATTATTATTTCATACTACTATAATTATTGGGGTTATAGTTTGTATTTGTTCTAATAATTGAATAATAATATGATCAGGGTTGGAAATTAGATTAATTTCATTTTTACCATTAATAATTAGATCTAATTCATTAAGATCTGAATCAATAATAAAGTATTTTATTATTCAAGGAATAAGATCATCAATTTTAATATTTGGTATTATATTTATAATAATAATAGTTAAATTTAGAATTTTTATTCTATCAATTTCTTTAATATTAAAAATTGGTATAGCTCCATTTCATAACTGAGTATTGAGTGTGGTGGAAGGGATTAACTATAAATCAATTTTTATTTTGTTATCATTGATAAAAATTTCTCCTCTTATAATTTTATCATATATTAATATTACTATATGAATTGCAGTTATTCTATCTTTAGTTGTTGGGGCAACTTTAGGTATTAACCAAAATTCAATACGAAAGATTTTAGCATATTCATCTATTTATAATTTGGGGTTTACTTGTTCTTGTATAAATGAAATATCACTATGATTATTATATATAATAATTTACAGATTTATATTAATCTGTATCATTCTTTTAATTAAAAAAATAAATATTTATTATTTAAATCAAATTATAATTAATGAATTCAATTTAAGAAATAAAATTTGTTTCTGATTGATAATAATATCATTTGGTGGTGTTCCACCTATATTAGGATTTATAAGAAAATTAATATTATTTGAATTTATAATTTTAAACAATCAAATATTTGTTCTAATAATTATATTACTATCATCATTAATTGTAATATTTTATTATATCCGCTGTACATATATATGTATTATAATTAGATCAATTTTAATAAAATGAAACTTATTAACACTTAATAATTCCATAATTTTACTTACTCTAATTAATATTATAATTTTATCACTAATAATTTTTATCAAATCTTTATACTAAGATTTTAAGTTATTTAAACTATTAACCTTCAAAGTTAAATATACTACTTTAAGTAAATCTTAGATGAAGATCAATATTAAATTTGCAATTTAATGTTTTATATTAAACTATAAGATTTATTAAGAGAATTTTTATTCTTAAATAAATTTACAATTTATTACTTTAATCAGACATCTTAATCAAATGAATAAATGATTATTTTCAACCAACCATAAGGATATTGGGACAATATATTTTATTTTTGGTATTTGGTCTGGTATAATTGGAATAATATTAAGAATAATTATTCGAATTGAGTTAGCTCAACCAGGACCATTTATTAATAACGATCAGCTTTATAATGTAATTGTAACATCACATGCTTTTATTATAATTTTTTTTATAGTTATACCAATTATAATTGGTGGTTTTGGTAATTGATTATTACCATTAATAATTGGTGCCCCAGATATAGCATTCCCTCGAATAAATAATATAAGATTTTGACTTTTACCACCGTCATTAATTCTTCTATTAATTAGAAGAACCGTAGAAATAGGTGCAGGAACAGGATGAACTGTGTATCCCCCACTATCATCTAATATTGCTCACTCAGGAGCTAGAGTAGATTTAACAATTTTTTCTTTACACTTAGCTGGTATTTCATCAATCCTTGGGGCTGTAAATTTTATTACAACTGTATTAAATATACGAAGAACTGGTATAAATTTAGATTGTACTCCTTTATTTGTATGATCAGTAGTAATTACTGCACTATTATTACTTCTGTCATTACCTGTATTAGCAGGTGCTATTACTATATTACTGACTGACCGAAATATCAATACTAGATTTTTTGACCCATCTGGTGGGGGTGACCCCATTTTATATCAACATTTATTTTGATTTTTTGGTCATCCTGAAGTTTACATTCTTATTTTACCTGGATTTGGTTTAATTTCACACATTATTACTCAGGAAAGTGGAAAAAATGAATCTTTTGGATATATTGGTATAGTATACGCTATACTTTCAATTGGTTTATTGGGGTTTGTTGTGTGGGCACACCACATGTTTACAGTGGGTATAGATGTGGATACCCGTGCTTACTTTACTTCAGCAACCATAATTATTGCAGTACCAACTGGAATTAAAGTATTTAGTTGAATAGCAACAATACACGGAGTATCTACAAAAATCAGAATCTCAATAATATGATCTTCGGGATTTGTATTTCTTTTTAGTATAGGTGGTTTAACTGGTATTATTTTGTCAAATTCATCTATTGATGTAATCTTACATGATACTTATTATGTTGTGGCTCATTTTCATTATGTATTATCTATAGGGGCAGTTTTCGCTATTATAGCTGGTTTTATTCAATGATATCCATTATTTACTGGATTAACAATGAACCCAAAGTGATTAAAAATACAATTTATAATAATATTTCTAGGAGTGAATTTAACATTTTTCCCCCAACACTTCTTAGGCTTAAGAGGATTACCTCGACGATACTCAGACTACTCTGATTTCTATACTCTATGAAATACTATTTCCTCAATTGGTAGACTTATTTCATTAATTAGAGTAATAATTATAGTTTTTATTATTTGAGAAAGAATAATTTCAAAACGAATTGCATTATTTGCAAATAACAATTTATCATCAATAGAATGATTGCAAAAGTTACCGCCTGAAGAACATTCATATTATGAACTTCCATTAATAATTAAATAATCTAATATGGCAGATTAGTGCATTGAATTTAAGCTTCATTTATAAATATTATTATTTTGTTAGAAATTTCATCATGAATAATTTTATCCTTTCAAGATGCTGTTTCACCAATTATAGAGCAATTAATTATATTTCATGACCATACTATAATAATTATTATTATAATTACAATAATTGTAACATATATAATAATTACACTTTTTATAAATAAATTTATTAATCGATTGTTATTAGAAGGTCAAATAATTGAATTAATTTGGACTATTATACCTGCATTTTTATTAATTTTTATTGCTTTACCCTCTCTTCGAATTTTATATTTATTAGAAGAAATTAACAACCCTTTAATTACAATTAAAGCAGTTGGTCATCAATGATTTTGGTCATATGAATATTCAGATTTCAAAAAAATTGAATTTGATTCCTATATAAAACCAACAAATGAATTAGAGTTAAATGAATTTCGTTTGCTTGATACAGATAATCGAATTACGCTACCATACAGAATTAATACTCGAATTTTAGTTACATCTACAGATGTAATTCATTCATGAACAATCCCATCATTAGGAATTAAAATTGATGCATCCCCCGGGCGAATTAATCAGGGGGGTATTATAATAAATCGACCTGGTTTATATTTTGGTCAATGTTCAGAAATTTGTGGTGCTAATCACAGATTTATACCAATTGTAATAGAAAGAGTGAATTTAAAGACATTTATTTCATGATTAAATAAATATTCATTAAGACACTTAAAAGCAAGTATTGGTCTCTTAAACCAAATAATGATATTTTAGCAAATATCCTTAATGAAGGGTTTAGTTTATTTAAAACATTAATTTGTCAAGTTAAAAAAATTATTGTAATAATTCTTTTGCCACAAATAGCACCAATATGATGAACATCATTAATATTAACATTTATATTATCATTTCTACTAATAATATCATTATTATATTTTAATACAATAAGAAATTCCATAATAATAAAACAAAATAAGACTGTTCAAATAAATTGAAAATGATAACTAATTTATTTTCAGTTTTTGACCCATGTACAGGAATTTTTTCATTTAATTGAATTAGAATTATAATTTTTATATTTATATTTCCAAAAAACTTTTGGTTTTTAAATAATAAAAACAAAATTATGTTTAATATTATTATAATAAAACTTCATTTTGAATTAATTTCACTAATAAAATATAAGGGGATGAGATTAATTATACTAAGCATATTTGTTATAATTTTATTTAACAATATTATAGGGCTATTACCATATATCTTTACAGCATCTTCACATTTAGTTTTTTCTCTTTCATTAGCTATACCTATGTGAGTAGGATTTATAATTTATGGGTGAATAAACAATACAAATCATATATTTATGCATTTAGTACCTATTGGTACACCCTCTATTTTAATACCATTTATAGTATTAATTGAAACAATTAGAAACTTAATTCGACCCGGGTCGTTAGCTGTTCGATTAACTGCTAACATAATTGCAGGTCACTTATTAATATCATTATTGGGTAATAATATAAGTAATAGAGTACTATTAATTTCGTGTATAATTTTATTTATACTTTTAATATTATTCGAAACTGCCGTAGCATTAATTCAATCATATGTATTTATAACATTAACTAATTTATATTCAAGAGAAGTTTAAATGAATAATCACCCATTTCACTTGGTTAATAATAGACCATGACCTATTACTGGATCAATCGGAGTAATAACTTTAACATCTGGTATAATTATATGATTTCATAAAATTAATATAAATCTATTTTTATTAGGATTAATTATTGTTATCTTAACAATAATTCAATGATGACGAGATGTAGTTCGAGAATCAACTTTCCAAGGACTTCATACTAAAAAAGTTGTTTTAAGAATAAAAATAGGAATAATTTTATTTATTATTTCAGAAGTACTATTTTTTTCATCATTTTTTTGAGCATTCTTTCACAGTAGTCTTGCACCTACTATAGAAATTGGATTAAATTGACCACCAATAGGTATTAAAACATTTGACCCTATAAATATCCCAATACTTAATACTATAATTTTACTTTCATCTGGTATTACAATAACTTGAGCCCATAATGCAATCATTAATAAAAACTATACCCAGATAATCCAAAGAACTATAATAACTATCTATTTAGGAATCTACTTTTCAATCTTACAATTATATGAATATATTGAATCACCATTCTGTATTTCTGATTCAATTTACGGAAGAACATTTTTTATAAGAACTGGATTCCACGGTATTCATGTAATAATTGGGACTATTTTTATTATAGTATCATTACTACGAATAATTAAATTACATTTTTCTAGAAATCATCATGTAGGATTTGAAGCATCTGCTTGATACTGACACTTTGTTGACGTTGTTTGACTTTTTCTATATATTACAGTATATTGATGAGGTAAATATTCTATTATTATAGAAAGTATATCAAGCTTCCAACTTGAAGGTTTAATAATTTAAATAGAATAATCAATAAATTATTACTATTTATAATATTAATTTTAATTCTAATTATTATTATTTCAATAATTATTATAATTGTTAGAAAAAAATCCATTATTGATTTACAAAAATCAACCCCATTTGAATGTGGTTTCAATCCTATATCTTATAAACGATTACCATTCTCAATTCACTTTTTTTTAATTGCGGTAATTTTTTTAATTTTTGATATTGAAATTATTATTATTATTCCAATAATTTTCACATTAAAATCATCAATATTAATATATTGATTAATTACATCCTTAATATTTGTATTAATTTTAATTTTAGGGTTATTCCATGAATGATATAATGGTATATTAAATTGAACTAATTAATTTTGGATTATAATTAAATATAATATTTGATTTGCAATCAAAAAGTGCTAAATTAGCTAATCTTAGTAAGAAGTAAATGTTACATTTAGTTTCGACCTAATTATAGGGGATAATTACCCCCTTACTTTAATTGAAGCCAAATACTGAGGTAACTTATTGTTAATAAGAAAATTGAATTAATTTCCAATTAAAAGAGATTTAGAGAAAAGATAGCTGCTAACTAATTTTTTAAGCGGTTTAATTCCGTTTATCTCTTATATTTATATAGTTTATAAAAACACTTTACTTTCATTAAAGAAATAGTTAAATTTTAACTTATAAATTATTTTAAGAAATTTATCCTCATTAATATCTTCAATATTACGCTCTATATAAGCTATTAAAATAAATTATATATATAAATCATATAAGAAAAGAAACTAAAAAAATTTTTAAATTATTTGAAGAGTAATATTGAATGAAATTTGAAAATTTCAATAAATAGAAAGAAAATCCATAGCCACCATAATATTCACCCCAAGAAGATACTTGGTAACAATTTATTATAGATGATTTGTATACTAATTTATATATAAAAAAAGAATAACCAAATATAAACCATATATATCTATTAAATAGGTAATAATTTAATAAAAATATATACTTAAAATTACAAAATTCTAAACCAAATCACAATCCCAAAATTACAATTAATAAGGATATTATTTTAACTTTAAATGGTAAAATAATATAAACTATGTCAAAATTAATTAACCATATTAATATACCCCCAGTAAAAACGGAAAAAATAGTCAGAATAAAAATTCTAATTTTCATTAGATTAAAATTATCACTAATGAAATTATAACTAATAAAATTAAAATTACAAATTATCGAATAATAAAATAAACGAGATCTATAACATGCGGTCAATCCTAATGAAAAATAAAATATCAAAAAAATGATAAAATTTAATCTATTAAAAGATATACTTTCAATCAAAAAATCCTTAGAATAAAATCCAGATAAAAAAGGAATCCCACAAAGAGTTAAATTAGAGATATTAAAGCAGGCTGTGGTAAATGGTATAAAAATACAAACAGCCCCTATTATTCGAATATCCTGATTATCATTTATATAAAAAATAAAAATTCCTGAACATAGAAATAAAAGAGATTTAAATATTGCATGAGTTAATAAATGAAAAAAAGATAAATCCACTATACCAAAAAATAATGATCTTATTATAAGACCTAACTGTCTTAGTGTAGATAAAGCAATAATTTTTTTTAAATCAAATTCGTAGCTAGCACATAAGGAGGAAAAAATTATAGTTATTATTCTAATAAATAAAAACAAATAATTTCCATAATTAAATATATTATAAAAACGGATTAACAAGTAAACGCCTGCAGTTACAAGAGTAGAAGAATGAACTAGTGAAGATACTGGGGTAGGTGCTGCTATTGCAGCTGGTAATCAGCAAGAAAAAGGAATTTGAGCACTTTTAGTAAAACACGAAATAATTACTATATAAAAAATATAGTTATTGTATAAACTCTCATAATACATGAAGTGTCATCTACCATAAGACATAATTCAACAAATAGAAATAAGTAATCCAATATCACCTAGTCGATTAGTTAAACAAGTAATTAAACCAGCTAAATATCTTTTTATTGAACTATAATAAATTACTAAACAGTAAGAAACTAAACCAAGGCCATCCCAACCTAATATAATACTAACCAAATTTGGTCTTATAATTATCAAAATCATTCTAATAATAAATAAAACAACCAAAAAAAGGAATCGATTACATGAATAACCATATCTACCAATATAATTAATACTATATAAAATTACTATGGAAGAAATAAACAAAACAACTGAGCTAAAAATTAATGAAATCCAATCAAATAAAAGAACATAGTAAACTGGAATAGAATTTAAAGAAAAAATCTTTCATTCAAATAAAATTGTATAGTCTATATATAAAAATATTAATCCAAAAAAAAAGGTAATTATTGAAATTAATAATATAATTATAAATCAATAAAAATAAAAATTAATTTTTATCAAAACTTAAGGACATTAGTCATCTAAGAAACCACAATTCTTTATTTTAATAAACTACTTAAATTATCAAAAATACACTGATAATGTTATTATAATAAAAACCAATGGTGACAGATGAACAATAACTAAAATATATTCTCGCACTGTACATTCAGTGCAACTATACATATAATGAAATTTACCATGCTGTGTAAATCTAAATAAGTAAAATCTGAAGCAAGCCGCAAAAAAAGAAATTATTAAAACATAATAAATAGAATTTCTTCAGTAAAAAATTACACTGTTTATAATAAAAACTTCTCTAATAAAATTAATTCTTGGTGGACAACTTATATTAAAAGAACAAAATATAAATCAAATTATACATATTCTAGGTATATATAATATAAGACCTTTATTTAATATGAAACTTCGTCTCAATATACGCTCATATGATATATTAGCTAAACAAAAAAGACCCGAGGAACAAAGACCATGACCTAATATTATCAGATAAGAACCAAAAAACCCAAATTTTGTTATAGTTAACAAACCTATAAGACTTATACCTATATGGGCCACTGAAGAATAAGCAATTAAGCACTTTACATCACCTTGAATTAAGCAAATTAATCTTACAGAAATAGAACCCACAAGTGATAGCGTAAATCAAATAAATCTATATTTAATAAAAATATTTTCATAAATAAATATAAATCGAATTAATCCATAACCTCCAATTTTTAATATTAACCCAGCTAAAATTATTGAGCCAGAAATTGGAGCTTCAACATGAGCCTTGGGTAATCAGAAATGTAATATAAACATGGGTAATTTAACCAAAAAAGCGAAAACTATGCAGAAATGTATAATAAATGAGTAAGAAAATCCATAGTTCATATCAAAAAATATTCTTGAATAATTATAATATAAAAATAAAATAACTATTAAAAGAGGTAAAGAAGCAAATAATGTATAAAAAAATAAATACAACCCTGAAATTAAACGCTCAGGTTGATACCCTCAACCAAAAATTAAAATTATAAGTGGAATTAAGCTAAACTCAAAAAAAATATATATTATAAATATATTCAAAAAACTAAAAACAAAAACTAAACATATACAAAGAACTAAACACATAAAAACAAATAAATTTTTATTATAATATATATATACTTTATATCTAGCAAGAATCATTAATGATGAAATAAAAAGTCTTAAAATAATCAAACCATAAGAAATATAATCTATACCAAAATAGTAAGAAATATTAGAAAAATATAAATTACAACTACAAAAACAAAAAAAACTTATTATCAAAATGATTATAAATTGAAATAAATACCAAATATTGATAAAAACCAAAAGAGGGGTTATAAAAAATATATAAAAAATGAATTTTATCATAAAAAAAGTGAACTCATATAATCATTTCCATGAAATCGAATTATTCTAACTAATACGCTCAAACCTAATACCCCTTCACAAACATAAAAAGTTATTATATAAATATATAAATAAAAATTTAAAGAAAAAAATGTCAAACAATAAATTATAATAAGAAATAAAAGTGACAAAACTATAAATTCTAATCTTAATAAACATAGTAACAAATGCTTACGAATAAAAATTAAAGAGATGCAAGAAAAAATAAATAAATAAACAATAAAAAATAAATTCATTAGTTTTAATAATTTAATAAAAATATTAGTTTTGTAAACTAAATTTAGGAAGTTAACCTTTAAAATATCAGTATAATGTAATTTATATTACATATCTTAGATACCCAAAATCCATATTCTTATAAACTATATACTGAGATTAAAATAATATTTATAAAAATAATAATATTAATAGTAACTATAATCCCATTTTTAATAAACCCTTTAAGAATAGGATTAATTTTATTAACTCAAACATTATTAATAACAATAATAATAAATAAAATAATATTTTCGTCATGATTCCCAATAATTACATTTTTAATAATAGTAGGGGGGTTACTTATTTTATTTACTTACATAAGTAGAATTGCATCTAATGAAAAATTTAAATTAAAACTAAATTTATCTATTGTATTAATAATTGTAATTTTAATTACAGAGGAAATAATAAACGAAAACCAAATTAATGAATTACAAAACTTAACAAATTTAACACAAGAATATTTTTCAATAATTAAACTCTACAACAAAAAATCAATAATTTTAACAATTATTTTGGTGCTGTATTTATTATTAACTATAATTGTAGTAACAAAAATTGTTAAACATCATGAAGGACCACTTCGGTCAAAAAACTATGAAAAAATCAATTTTCAAATCGAATCAATTAATTAAAATTGTTAATAATGCACTAATTGATTTACCAGCACCAATAAATTTGTCAGCATGATGAAATTTTGGTTCGCTATTAGGAATATGTTTAATAATTCAATTAATTTCAGGAATTTTATTATCCATACATTACACATCAAATGTAGAAATAGCATTTAATAGAGTAAATCACATTACACGAAATGTAAACTATGGGTGATTAATACGAACATTACATTCAAATGGGGCATCCCTATTCTTTATCTGCATATATTTACACACTGGGCGAGGTATATACTATGGATCATACAAATACAAATTAACATGAGTTGTTGGTATAATCATTATACTAATAACAATAGCAACAGCATTTTTAGGGTACGTCCTACCGTGAGGGCAGATATCATTTTGAGGGGCAACAGTAATTACTAACTTAATATCAGCAATCCCATATATTGGGTTAATACTAGTAAACTGAATTTGAGGGGGATTTGCAGTTGATAATGCGACTTTATCCCGATTTTTTAGATTACATTTTCTACTACCATTCATTGTATCTATAATAGTTATTATTCATTTATTTTTTTTACATTTAACAGGGTCAAGAAACCCTATTGGAATAAACTCTAATATTGACAAAATTCCATTTCACCCATATTTTACAATTAAAGATTTATTAGGATTTATAATTGTTTTAACATTACTTATAACATTAAATATACTAGAGCCGTATATATTATCAGACCCTGATAATTTCACACCTGCAAATCCTATAGTTACACCAATTCATATCCAGCCAGAATGATATTTCCTATTCGCTTATGCAATTTTACGATCAATTCCTAATAAGCTTGGAGGAGTTATAGCATTATTTTTGTCAATTGTTATTCTATTAATTATGCCATTTTCAATAAAAATAAAATTTAAGGGTATCATATTTTACCCATTAAGACAAATAAATTTTTGAATTTTTGTATGTGTAGTAATTTTACTAACATGAATTGGGGCGCGACCTGTTGAAAGACCCTACACATATACTGGAATAATCTTGACATTATTTTATTTTATATATTTTATTACAGACCCTGTAATTACAAAAATTTGAGACAAATTATTAAACTAGTTATTTAGCTTATATAAAAGCAAATATTTTGAAAATATTAGAAAGAGAAATTTAATAACTTTACAAAAAAAAATGATAAAAAATTAAAGACTTAATCATTAAAAAAAAAATAATATAGTTCAAACTTATCGGAAGATAACACCTCCAAGCTAAATATATAAGCTTATCATACCGATAACGTGGTAATGAACACCGGACTCAAATAAATACAAAACAAAAAAAAATTAGCTTTAAGTAAAATATAAAATACATATAATCACCACCAAAAAAAATTATTCTGGTAATTAAACATATAAAAATAATACTTGAATATTCAGAAATAAAAAGAAGAGCAAACCCCCCAGACCCATACTCAATATTAAACCCAGAAACCAATTCTCTTTCACCCTCAGAAAAATCAAAAGGAGAACGATTAGTTTCAGCTAAACAGCAAGAAAACCAACAAAAAAACATAGGAATTGAAAAAAAAATAAATCAGCAATTAGATTGAACTTTAAAAAAATCAATAAAACTGTATCTATCCGCTAAAAGAAAATAACTTAATAAAATTAATGAAAGAGAAACTTCATAGGAAATTGCTTGAGATACACTACGAATACAACCTAATATTGAATATATTCTATTTGAAGATCAACCACAAACAATTAACCCATACACCCCAACACTAGAAATACATAAAAAAAATAGTATAGAATAATTAAATTCAATAAGATTAATATAATAAGGAAATAAACATCATATAAATAAAGACTGGGTTAATCTATAAATTGGACAGACATAATAAATAAACATATTTGAATTTATGGGTCAGCAATGCTCCTTTAAAAATAACTTAAATCCATCTCTGAAAGGTTGTAATAAACCTATAAATCCAACCTTATTAGGACCCTTACGAATTTGCATATAACTAAGAAGCTTACGCTCCAATAAAGTAAAAAAACCAACAGAAACTATAACTATAATTAATAAAATTAATGAACTAATATAAATAATAATTGATTGTATAATAATACTTTATTAAATTCTAAATTTAATGCACTAATCTGCCAAATCAATAATAAAATTCAATTAAAACAAATAAAATTGATCCTTTAGGTCCTTTCGTACTATAAAGAAAAACAATTTTAAGATAGAAACCAACCTGGCTTACACCGGTTTGAACTCAAATCATGTAAGAATTTAAAAGTCGAACAGACTTAGTAATAAAAAACCTGCACCTTATACTTATCTTAATTCAACATCGAGGTCGCAAACTTTAATATAAATATGAACTCCCCATTAAAATTACGCTGTTATCCCTAAGGTAACTTAAACTTATACTCCAAAAAGGATCAAAAAAATCATAAATTAATGAAAAAATTAAATAAAGTTCAAATTTATTTGTCACCCCAACAAAAAAATAAATAAAATATTAATAAAAATTAACCAAAAACTTAAAATAATAAATATAATAAAGTTCTGTAGGGTCTTTTCGTCCCTAAAAATTAATTAAGCTTTTTTACTTAAAAATAAAATTTTAATAATAAAATAAAAAAAATAAATCCCTCATTTATCCATTCATACAAGTCAACAATTAAATGACTAATGATTATGCTACCTTTGCACAGTCAAAATACTGCAGCCATTTAATTAATTAATCATAGGGCAGAACTTACCTTTAATATAAATCTAAAAGAAATGTTTTTGATAAACAGTTGAAGATTAAATTTGTTGAATTAATTATATTATAATTACAAATTATACTAATTTAACCATTAATAACTATAATAAAAAATTAATTAAAATAACTTAGTAAAAATATAAATATAAACAAAATTATAAATATAAATTATAATCTATTAAGAACTTAATAAAAGATTTTAAATTAAAAAATAATTAAAAATTTAAAATTTTAAATAATAAAAAAGATTATCCCAAATTATATATAATTAAATAAAAATTAATAAAATATTAAAATTAATTATCAATTGAATTGAAATCCTAAGTAACCAGATATAATAAAAGAACGAATAGAATATAACTACCATAATAAAATTATTAATATTAATTTAACAATAAAAAAAAAATTAATATAGATATCTCTTTTTCGGGAAAAAAAAATAACTAATAAATTTAACTAACCCTGATACAAAAGGTACTAACAAATTATATATAACTTTTATATAAGTACTTTACAGTAAATATATTAATATTATTCCTAAAATACTTAAAAAAAATGAATGTAAAAAAATTAAAATAATAAAAAATCAGAAAAAATAATTAATTTTCTTATTAATGTAAATAATAAACTTTAATATAAGCTATAATCTGAACATTCTAGATTCACCTTCCGGTAAAACTACTTTGTTACGACTTATCTCATTTCATTGAGAGTGACGGGCGATATGTGCATAATTTAGTGCTAAATTCAAAGTAATAAATATATTAAAATTACTTATAAATCCTATTTAATAAAAATTATAAACTATTATTCCAATATAAATATAAATAATGTAACCCATATTTACCTAAATAAAACTGCACCTTGACCTAATATAAACTTTTAATATAAAAGAAAATTTCTTAAAATAAAACACTCCAATATATAGCGGTATACAAATAAAATTTAGGTATAAATTATCGTGGTGTATCAATTAAAATACAGGTTCCTCTATAAAGATAAATTACCGCCAAATTCTTTGAGTTTTATAGAACTTAACTATTAATATTCAGGGAAAAATTTAAATAAAAAATAATAGGGTATCTAATCCTAGTTTAAAAATTAAACTTAATATAAATAAATAAAGATACTAATTATAAATATAAATTCCACCTAAATAAATATATAAAAAAATCAATAAAAAACTAAATACAATTAACCAAAAATATTAATTTAAAAAATTTGTATAACCGCGAATGCTGGCACAAAATTAATCCAATTTAATTAAATTTCAAAATAAAAATAAAAATAATTATAAAACAAATTACTGCAAAATAATAATTGAAATAAAAACATATAATTAATTTATAGTAATTAATAATATAAGCCAGAATCAAACTTATTGATTTATAAATATTACGATTATGGCAATATATTAATATTAGAAAAAAAAAAAAAAAAAAAAAAAAAAAAAAAAAAACATTAATTGGGGTAATGATATTAATTATGTAATTTAATTAGCAATGGCAAAAGTATACCTACCTCACTATAACTAATAGCCAAATTATTTAATAATAATTTTAGTACTAATAATACCATTAATTGGGGTAATGATATTAATTATGTAATTTAATTAGCAATGGCAAAAGTATACCTACCTCACTATAACTAATAGCCAAATTATTTAATAATAATTTTAGTCATTAATTGGGGTAATGATATTAATTATGTAATTTAATTAGCAATGGCAAAAGTATACCTACCTCACTATAACTAATAGCCAAATTATTTAATAATAATTTTAGTACTAATAATACCATTAATTGGGGTAATGATATTAATTATGTAATTTAATTAGCAATGGCAAAAGTAATAACTTTATTAGATTAATTAATTTACTATATAAGAAGAAAATACTAGAATTAAACTATATTTCTCTACTCTATCAATAACCTCCTTTCTTTTTTTTTTTTGTTCACAAAAAAAGAAAGAGGTTACATATTATTAAAATATAATCTTATTATTTCTTAAATTTAACTCATTTATATAAATTATTATAAAAATATTAGTTATATTAATATTATTATATATTATTATTATTATTATTATTATATTAATATTATTATATTATATTAATATTATTATATATTATTATTATTATTATTATATTAATATTATTATTATATATAAATCTACCCTTTAAGAATAGGGTAGATTTATTATTAAAATTCTAAGTAAAGCAATGCCATTATCTTTAATTTTTATAATTAATAAATATAAAAAAAA